TTTTATTGTCTCATCAAAATGGAAAGTTTTTTTTTCAAGTTCATTGAAAAAGTTCTAGTTACTCAAAAAGTTTCTCTTTCTTTTTAGTTGTCCAGCCTATTTATACGTATATTAGACGTATAAAATCCTATTTATATGTATATAAAATCAAAAAGTAGATTATGATAACCCTAGAAAAATCGAAATTATGAATAGGAATGAATCTTTGGACGAATGACGAATGGGATTGATTAAGAAGCATTATTTTTTTAACACACGAAAAACGACTTTTTCATGTGTTAAAAACTAGGAAAACAACTAGGAAGACGAATAGAGTAATCTATCTTAGAATCCCATGCCCCCATTTTATTTATCCTTTGCCTTTTCGTTTACTTATTTTATTATGCTTGCTTAGTATCTAATAGAATTAGATTAGATTCTATTAGAATTGAAAAAAAAACTATTAATACATTCGATAACAGTTAAATCTGACAATAGAATAGTGACATAATCACCCCCCAATTTAGATTTAGAGAAAAAAACGAAAGAAGAGATAAAATCAAATAGTCGTCTTATCAACACTAGATAGAATTCCAAATTTTTGTAAAAAAAAAAAAAAGATAAGACTCGAAACAAAAAAAGATTTTCAAGCATACCATATAAAAATTTTTTGTTCTTTTTACGAACTTGAGAATTGCGCAGATCTAGAAATTCATTTCGGATAATTGAACTTTCTCAAACTGTTTCTTTTTAAGAACTAAAAAGATTTGTGCCAAAATAACAGATGCTAAGAAGAACAAAAGGCCTTGAATACGTAATGGGTCTTGAAGTACTATTTCTGCATCCCCCTGACCAAATCCACCCACATTAGGATTACTCGTTAATGGTTGATCAAGTTTGATGGATTCGCCTTCTGAAACAAGAAGCTCTGGTCCTGGGGGTATAATATCAATCACTTGCCGTCCTTCTGACGCATTTGTTATGGTTATTTCGTATCCCCCCTTTTCTTTTCGTATTATTTTGCTTACTATACCTGCTGCTGTCGCATTATAAACCGTATTGTTACTCTTGCTCCCGTCAGGATAAATTTGTCCCCTTCCCCTGTTTCCACCTACATATATGGGATATTTTAAGAAGTGAACATCTTTTTTCGTAGCGGGGTCTGGCGAAAGAATAGGAAAAGTAATTTCACTATATTTCTGACCCGGAACCGGACCTATCACAAGAATATTTTTTTTTTTGGGGCGATAATTCTGAAAAGACAGATTGCCTACCTTTTCTTTCATCTCTGGTAAAATACGATCTGGAGGGGCTAATTCAAACCCCTCGGGTAAAATAAGAACAGCCCCCACATTCAAAGCGCCCTTTTTCCCATTAGCAAGAACTTGTTTCAGTTGCATATCATAAGGAATTCGAACAACTGCCTCAAATACAGTGTCAGGAAGTACTGCTGGGGGAACCTCAATATCCACGGGCTTATTAGCTAAATGACAATTGGCACATACAATACGGCCAGTTGCCTCGCGTGGATTTTCATAACCCTGTTGCGCAAAAATAGGGTATGCATTTGAAATGGATACCCCAGTTAGTATATATATTATGAGCGATACAGAAATGAAGCGAGTAATCTCTTCTTTTATCAAAGAAAGGGTCTTTCTACTTTGCATGGTACAATCGTTGATCCAGAAAATTTCTACAATAAAATTAGGTAAGTCGTTAATATAGTTCCCTACCCACGATGTTGCTATTTACTAAACTATTTTAGAAAACTTTTCAAAATACAAAATATAAGAGGATCGGAATCTTTAAATGTATAGAATAAAATGTAAAAAAAAAAATGGGATGTTTGGCTTATGTGCAAAATAAAAAAAAAATTCTAATTGGATTGGGGAATCATTTTTCAGTCATTCATTGAATGATAAATCACTACAAGTGACGGAGATACACGATTTAAATAATGGAAGATCCAATATTTTAAAATTGTATCGATAATTACTGGAAAAGTGGAAACAAGTCCAGATATAATTTGATCGTTATAAGTAAATCCAAAATCCTTGTAGACAGAACCAATCAGTAGTTCCCAGCCGTGGGGTGAATGGAATCCTATACATAAATCGGTTAATAAAAGAATAAAAAAAGCTTTTATTGTATCACTTAGGTTATATAGAAATTCTTGAACCCAAGAATTAAGAAGAAAAAGTTCTTCATTACCTAGAATCGAATAACCGCTTAGAATAATGAAACAGATTATATTGGTTGAGAAGTGCAAAATAGTATAGATACGCTCCTCATTGTACATTTTGAGCAATTTGATCGTTTCTTTGTGGATTGCGATAATAAACTTTTGTAGATGTGTTTCCGGGCATTCCTTTATCATTTCGTCCAAGAGTAAGAGTTCCTCTAATTCTATGAATTTTTCTAAACTACTCTTTTCTTGAATAGCATTAAAAAAAATTTCAGATTGACTAGTATTCCACCAATTAATAACCCAAGATTCCACACTTTTATTAAACGAAAAAGAGATCCACCAGGGCAACAATATTATAGATGTAAAATATAGAAGGGAAATAAGGGCTTTTTTTTTTTTCATTTTTTCGTATGAAAATTTTAAATGAACCCGCCTCATTCGTCGACTTTATACAATTTACTATTTCCATAAAAGAGAAGTTGAAGGCTTATTGGAACCTATGTATGAATCTATTCCCTATTTTTGATTTGTAAATCATTGGTTGGCCCCTGAATTTCGAAAGAATACAATACAGAAAGAACTTAAGAAAGAGTATACGAATAAAGAAAAAAAATCTTGTTTCCAGGTATCTTAATTGTTCAAAATTCTAAAAAATTCCCCCCCCTTTCGATAAATATTCAAAGGATCCACTTCAAATTCAGATTCCGGGATGAATGCTTTATTTCGAGCTATATCTATAAAATGAGTCTATTATTTCGATTTGTTCCTTCTTTTGTTTTTGTTACTGAATTGGGTGAATTTCCAGATGCATAAAAAAAATTTGCAGAGAAAAAATTTCCTTTTTCAAATTGTTCCTTATATATTATATTCTATAACTTATATATTATATTCTATAATATACTAACTAATATATTAATATGAAATTGAAATATAGTATATATATATTTGATAATAATATATATATTTATATAATATAAATATATAAGTATAAGCTTTTTTTGCTTCATCAATATCGCGAAGAAATTTCCGTTAAATTATATGCCTATAAAACAAATAAAAATAAAGGATTCTTGGATTTTTGACTTCCCCCGATAAGAAAATGTTCATTCTTGAGTTCATTTCAAAATACTTCAATTGGTACATGCAAGAAATAGGCCAATTCCGCCGCCTTTTGCTCAATTTCTCGTGGAGTCAAATTCTCATTGGTCCGAGTCAAAGGAATAGACCCCCGGCCTCTTATTTCCATATAAAGGACACGTCGAGCATAAATACCCTCTTTAGCTTCGATTCTGATAGATTGAATATCTTTCATAAGGAATCGGAGTAAGATGCGACGATTCTTTCCCGGAAATCCCCAACGAAAAATACACACTATTCCTTCTTTTCTATCGAATCGATCATAACCACTCCCTACATTCCACGAAATTGTGCACCACAAATACGAGCTAATAAATAGACCGGCAATGCCATAGAAAGACATCACGATCCCCTGTGGAAAAAAAATGATTTGCTGAGACGGAAATAAGGATATCAAATTTCTGCCAAGGTAACTGGAAAGTCCAACCAAACAAAATCCTACTGAACCTAAAAAAAGTATAAAGGCCCAGCAGATATTACTTGTTTTTCGAGATCCCACTATAAGTTCTATCCATATATGTTCTGATCGCCAACTCATACTAGATCCAGTTTCATTTTATTGGAAGTGGGGGATTGGCCCCAATGAATTTGACTTGGTTTTGTTTGGTTCTGAAATAACTTTTATCAACTCGCACTATTTTGATGTCAATCTTTAGGAAGAATTTGTTAGATCGAAAATAAGAATAGGAGCCCCCGCATATGATCTCCTATCTCCACACATATGGATACGTTGATTTTGCATTTGTTGTAGACGTCGACTCTAATCTCGATGGATTTTCCATTTCAAATAGCTCGTTTATTTACTCATATATCGTTTATTTACTCATATATCATATTTACGCCTGTCGAAAAACTCTTTGATTTATGTTTGAATGAGAAGTCGCGCGCTCTGCCCGTTCTAGTAGGATATTCCACTAAAGAGATATCTGTCTTATGATCCGCGTGAAAAAAAAAATAGATCCAATTTACTCCCATTAGATCTAAAGAATCTTGTTTTTTTGAACATGAAGAGATAAAGAAGCCATTGCAATTGCCGGAAATACTAAACCCACTAAAGGTACAAAAATAGAGGGTAAATTGTTTAAAATTGTCATAGAATGGGCACCTCGGTTTACTATTTGTACCTATTTTTGATATTGATATATTGTTAGAAAGATATCTTAAAATGATTCTAATTCGTATATTAATTCGTATATAATTATATCTAATTATCTAGAGTATGTCTAAGTGAGCATATAGAATATATAATAAAGTGCAAGAAGGCTAGAACTAACTAAATGGGCTTTGTCGTTTTGATACATGAAATATCTGTATGATAATCCACCTGTTTTACTCTTATTTGATTATCTGTTTCTTGTCTTAGAATATGAATTTTCTGAATTTTTTTTTTTCAAAATTCATAATTTCAAATAATTTAATCTTTTTATTTATTATTTACTTTAACCCTTTGTACGTATTGTACGTATTATATTAATTTAATTAATTTGAATTATTTTAAGACTCTATTTGATTTATGATTCAAAGGAAAGAAAGCGTGTAGTTGAAATAATTCATTCAGAACACCTTTTAAAGGATTACGTGGTACGATTGGATCGAATAAGCCCTTATGGAATAAAAATTCGGCCGCTTGTGAACCCTCAGGCACTGTCTTATTCAATGTTTGCTCAATTACTCTTTTACCGGCAAATGCAATGTA